ATGTATATATGTACGCGCGTAAAAAGTTGAACGGGGCTGTAAAGTCCTGAATGAATAAGTTAATATGTGTGTATATACAATAGCATAAAATGTAAAAACATTATATGTCTAGTTATGACCGTGTTTACAATCTTGTAGAGCATGTTGAGGTCGTAACATTGCCGACAATTCATCAGTTTAGTCAAATCTTGTTTTTGGGGTTTGGCAGGATATATATTGATTAATCGGGTAGTTGTTGGTTAGGGGGGTAGGGGGGTTTGCCTTAATAAACCTTGTTATTAAACGTTTAATTATGTTGATTCTGTTGATATAGTTTTAAAGCTAATTGAATTTTTATATCTTTTTGTTATTTTTTTTAATTTTTAATTTTTAAAAAAATTTTTTTTTATTTGTTAAAATTTGTTAAATTTGTTCGTCACGGCTATCGAATTTGGGACAAATGACGAATTTTAAATTTTTTTTTTCATTCGTTTCGTAATTAAATTATGTCTTACAAGCATTAATTAAATAGACCATTTTGGGATCAGAGTGGAATCACGGACCGCATATTAGGTACAGATTAGATTTAGACGGTCTCAACCAGGTTTGGGGTGGCTCTGAAGTAACCCAAAAGATAAAAACCCTAAATGCATGACAAACCAGTTATGCTGGGCATGTGCACGATAGGATTACTAACATATACCATATGCCTCTGTGAAGTGCAAGTTGCGGTAGACTACAATCGATGTTCGTGAAACAATAACCAGAGGCCTTGGAAAGGGCAAGTTGTGAGCAATCTTCGATTGATGGGCCTGAAACTAGTAACGTAGGGTCTTAAGCGGTCGGGATGATGGTTTCTCGTGAGATGAGCGACAACAATAGAATAAAGGTTATTCAAAATCGCTGCTTGTATTGTGTAAGGCAATATTGGTAGATATTATACGTAGTGAGTATAATAGTATGCACGATAAGGATATAATGTATTATGTACGTATAAATAGCTTGTATTAAAATAATATTCATGTGTAAGATAATATTAATCAAAATTAATAAATTATTTTTAGGGTAATATAAGAGATTAATATTAATAAGAATATTCATGGGGAAAATAGGTTAATGCACGATATACATAGTATGTATTGGGTATAATCTAAGTAATTTAGTGCTTGTTTGTTATTCATGGGGAAAATAACTGCATGCACTATATACATAGTATGTATTGGGTAATAATATAGTATAATGTACTATGTGCATCGAGTGAAAAATCAACATAAAATGTTGGGGTCGTGGGGAGTCTGCTTAATTTTTTGGGCAAAAAAGGAGCCCGGAGGCTCCTTCAGAAAGTAGTTTATTAAAAATACCGGTTTTGGGGGCCGGTGATGAGGGGTTTCCTCTTTTCTGATGTCTCGGGGGTGGTTAATGACCCATTCTCTGGTTTACAAGACCAGTGCTTTGGTGTTAAGCTACCGAGGCTATCATTTTAGAAGTTTGTTCTCCATTATTGCTGTAATTGGTATAATAATAAAGAATAGGGCAAAGTAGAGTGTTGAGGCTAGTTGTCCAATAATAATAAATGGGTGTTCGACTGGTTGTCCTCCGATTCATGTAAGAATAAGGACGTCTGCGACTAGTAGTCAGAAGATAATTTGTGATAGTGGTCGGAATGCGGTACTTCGTTGTTTTGATACGTGAAGTATTGGTACTATTATTAAAATAAGAATAGAGAAAACTAAGGCTAGGACACCTCCAAGTTTGTTTGGAATTGATCGTAGGATTGCGTAGGCAAATAGGAAGTATCATTCTGGTTTAATATGTGGTGGTGTAACTAATGGGTTTGCTGGTGAAAAGTTTTCTGGGTCACTTAATAGGTTTGGATAAAATAGGGCTAGTATTATAAGTAAAAAGATGATTAATAAGACCCCTAGAAGATCTTTGTAGGAGTAATATGGGTGGAATGCAATTTTATCTGGGCATGAGTTAATGCCTGTGGGGTTGTTTGAGCCTGTTTCGTGCAGGAATAGGAGATGTAGTATAGCGGCTCCAGCTACGGCAAATGGAAGGAGAAAGTGGAAGGTAAAGAATCGTGTTAAGGTGGCGTTATCTACTGAGAACCCACCTCAGATTCATTCTACTAGGGTAGTGCCGATGTATGGGATTGCGGATAGAAGGTTTGTAATTACTGTTGCTCCTCAGAATGATATTTGTCCTCAAGGAAGGACATATCCTACAAAGGCTGTGGCTATAACTAGTAATAGTAGAATAACTCCAATATTTCAGGTTTCTTTGAATGTGTAGGATCCATAGTATAGGCCTCGTCCTACGTGTAGGTACATACAAATAAAAAACATTGAGGCGCCGTTCGCGTGAATGTTTCGGATTAGTCAACCATATTGTACATCTCGGCAGATGTGTGCTACTGATGAAAATGCTGATGAGATGTCTGCTGTGTAGTGTATGGCAAGGAATAAGCCTGTTAAGATTTGAATGATGAGACATAAGCCAAGTAATGATCCAAAGTTTCATCAGGCGGAAATGTTTGATGGGGTTGGGAGGTCAATAAAGGAGTTATTGATGATTTTAAATAGTGGGTGAGTTTTTCGTGTGATTGTCATTGTTTTTATAGTTGAATAACAGCGGTAGTTTTTCAGACTGCAGGTCTTGGTTGTAATCCAGGTAAAAATAGATGTCTTATTTTATGTTTTTAGTATTTTTTTGTTTGGTTAGTGGTTTGGTTGGGGTAGCGGCTAATCCGTCTCCGTTTTTTGGAGCGGCTGGGTTGGTTGTGTCTGCGGCTTTTGGTTGTTGTATTCTAGTTGAGTTAGGGGTATCTTTTGTGTCTTTAATTTTGTTTTTAATTTATTTAGGGGGAATGTTGGTGGTTTTTGCTTATTCTGTGGCTTTGGCTTCTGACCCGTTTCCTGAGACTTGAGGCAGTTGATCTGTCGGCATTTATCTTTTAGGTTATTTGTCTTTGGTTATATGAGTTTGAGGGGAGTTTGGTTTGAAGTCTGGTATTAATACATGGGGGATGGTTGGTATGGATAGTGCCGGATACTCAGTTGTGCGTGGTGATTTTAGTGGGGTAGCTTTATTATACTCTTTGGGGGGTTGGGGTTTATTAGTTTGTGGTTGAGGTTTATTATTAACTTTGTTTGTTGTGTTGGAATTAACGCGTGGAGTATCTCGTGGGAGTTTGCGGGCCGTTAGAGTAAAGTTATAAATGTTGCGGTTGTGATGATGAAGGTTGTTAGATAAACTTTAATTAGGCCTTTTTGGGATGATGTGAGGTTAATTATTGGTAGTTGAATTTTTGTTACCCCTTTGGGTCCTGCTTTTTCTAGTCAGATAATGTCGTTGGCATGTGTGGCTGTGTTTTGGCTAATTTTTAGTATTTCTTTTGGTACTATTCGGTGGAGAATGTTGAAGAATCCTAATTGATTGGAAAAGGTGAAGATGTCTAGTTGTTTTTTTAACAGGAGGAGTGATGTTCGGTTTGAAATATCAATGGCTAATATCAGTCCTATAAGTGTAATTAATAGGGCCAGTAGTTTAATAGGTTGTGGTATAGTTATGATTATGGTTTTTGTTGGGAGTGTGGATGTTATGATTAAGATTCCTGCAAAGAGACTGCCTAAGGCCAGGCGTATAATAGCGTTTAATAGGGGGGTGGAATTTTCATTGATTGGGGTTAGGGTTTTATAGCGTGGTGAGTTTATTTGTACGTAGAAGATAATTCGTAGGCTATAGGCGGCTGTTAGTATTGTGGCCAAGATAGTTAGAAGTAAGGCTCAGGCGTTAAGGTGTGAGTTGTTTAATGCTTCGATGATGGAGTCTTTTGAGTAAAATCCTGCTAAGAACGGTGTGCCTATGAGTGCAAGGCTTCCAATTGTTAGGCAGGCAGACGTGATTGGTAGTGTTTTATGTACTCCGCCTATTATTCGAATGTCTTGTTCGTCTGATAGGCTGTGGATGATTGAGCCGGAGCATAAGAATAACATAGCTTTGAAGAAAGCGTGTGTTGTAATATGGAAGAATGCCAGTTGTGGCTGGTTTAGGCCTACTGTTACTATTATTAGTCCAAGTTGACTTGATGTAGAAAATGCAATGATTTTTTTGATATCGTTTTGGGTTAGGGCACATGTAGCGGTAAATAGGGTTGTAAGTGCTCCCATGCATAGGCAGGTCGTTAGTATAGTTTGACTGTTTTGGATGATTGGGTGTAGGCGAATTAGTAGAAAAATTCCTGCAACAACTATGGTGCTTGAGTGAAGTAGAGCAGATACGGGAGTTGGGCCTTCTATTGCTGCTGGCAGTCATGGATGGAGGCCGAATTGGGCTGATTTGCCAGTGGCAGCTAGAATGAGGCCAATAATTGGTAAGGTAGTGATTGTTTGATTGTGTAGTATTTCTTGTATTTGTCAGTTTGAAATGTTTATTGCGAATCATGCAATTGCTATGATAAGGCCGATGTCACCAATACGGTTATAGATAATGGCTTGAAGGGCTGATGAGTTGGCATCTGCTCGGCTGAATCATCATCCGATTAGTAGGAAGGATATAATCCCAACTCCCTCCCAACCAATGAAAAATTGAAACATGTTGTTTGCTGTTACCAGTAAAATCATTGCAATAAGAAAAATAAGTAAATATTTAAAGAATCGGTTGATGTATGGGTCTGTGGCTATATATCATGTTGAGAATTCTATAATAGATCAAGTTACAAAGAGGGCTACTGGTACAAAGATTATAGAATATATGTCTATTATTAGGCTTATTTTGATTGAGAATGTTCCAATGGTTAGGAGGGATATGTTTGTAGTGGTTAGTTCGGTTCCGTAATTAATGAAGATAAATATTGGGATTATGCTAATTATTCAAGACATTTTGATTGTTTGTTTGACAATGGTGGGAAAATTGGCTGATGTTTTTGGGTTTGTGGATATTAAGATTGGCATAATAAGTAGCAGCAAGTAGGTTGTTATGGTTGAGGTTAATATAGTTGTATGCATTTACTTTTACTTGGAGTTGCACCAAGATTTTTGGTGCCTAAAACCAGTGGATTTCTGTTATCCTTTAAAAGTAAGGGGTCTGAAGATTTTAACTTCAGGGGCAGGAATTAGCAGTTCTTGGTGTTCATACACCCCTTGGTCTGCGAGAAGGTTTAAACTTCTATTTTTAGGGCCACATTCTAATGTTTTATTAAACTATGCTGACAGTAGGGGATACCAGAAATAAGGGCTGGTTTTATGATAAGTAGGATTAGTGGAATTATGTGGAGGGCTATGAGTAGGTGTTCTCGAGTGTGGGTTGGGTGTTGAATTATGGTATGGGTTGGGGTTTTGTTTCGTTGTGTTGTCAGGAATATGTGAAGGGAATATGTTGCTGTGATTAGGGTTCCTAGGCCCGTTAAAATGATGGTTGGTAATGATCAGTTTATAAGGGATGAAATGATTATAAGTTCGCCTATTAGGTTAATTGATGGGGGGAGGGCTATATTTGTAAGGTTGGCTAGCAGTCATCACGTGGTTATTAGTGGTAGAATGAGTTGTATTCCTCGGGCTAAGATTATAGTTCGGCTGTGGGTTCGTTCGTAGTTTGTATTTGCCAGGCAGAATAGTATTGATGACGTTAGGCCGTGGGCAATTATCAGGATTATAGCACCTGAAAAACTTCATGGTGTTTGAATTAGGCAAGCAGCAATTACTAGGCCTATATGGCTTACTGATGAATAGGCAATTAGTGACTTTAGGTCTGTTTGTCGTAAGCAAATTGCGCTTGTTATAATAATTCCCCATAGGGCCATAATTATAAACGGGTAGTATAAATTAGTAGTTAGCGGGGAAAGAATTGTTAATATTCGTATAATTCCGTATCCCCCTATTTTTAGTAAAATGGCGGCTAGTACTATAGAACCCGCGATTGGGGCTTCTACGTGTGCTTTAGGCAATCATAGATGAAGGCCGTAGAGTGGTATTTTTACTATAAAGGCTATTAGACAGGCAGTTCATAGGAAGATGTTTGATCATGAATAGGTTATGGTTGGTTGTGTTAGTTGGAGGAGTGGTATAGATGAGTAGCCTATTTTAAGGTCAATATATAGAATTGAGATGAGCAGAGGAAGAGAGCTTGCTAGTGTATAAAATAGAAAGTAAATACCAGCAGTGAGACGTTCTGCTTGATTTCCTCATCGAGTAATAATAATCAGGGTTGGAATAAGTGTGGCTTCAAATATGATGTAAAATATGGTTAAATTTGTTGCGGAGAAGGTTAATATTAAGAAAGTTTGAAGAGTGGCTAAGTTTATTAGGAATACTCGTTTGCGGTGTAGCGGTTCTTGTGCTATGTGGTTCTGGCTTGCAAGGGCTATTAGAGGGAGCAGTCAACATGATAATACTACGAGGGGAGCTGAAATATGGTCGATTGCTAATGATGAAGTAGCATAAATTATTTCTGAGGTCATGGTTGGTTTTAACCATTGTAGGCTAAAAAGTGCTAGAAGTATAGAGTATGCTATAAATGAGGTAAATATGTTTGTTGGTTTTAGTAGCGCTGTGGTTGGGACTAGAAGGGCTGTTGGAATAATAATTTTTAACATTGTAGTAGGTTAAGGTTTTGTAGATGATCTTTACCGTGCGTTCGAGTTGTTGCTACTAGTAGGGCTAGGCCGGTGCTTGCTTCACAAGCTGAGAAGGCTAGAAGTATAATGGGGGCGGTGAAGGTGGTTTTTAGTTCAATTGTTGAGGAAAATAGAGTGAGTGTGATGAATAATGCTAATATTATTCCTTCAATACATAGTAGGGCGGAGACTAAATGAGTTCGGTGAATTGACAAACCTATAATGCTAAGTGCGAAGGTAGCGTTAAATAGAAATTGTGTGGTGGTCATATGGGCATCCGAGGGAGTTCTCGGGTTGGATAAGCCGAAATTAACTGTTTTGTTTAAACTAATGCCCAATTCTGCTCATTCTAGTCCGCCTTGAGTTCATTCGTAGGCTAAGCCAAGTGTTAATAAAATTAAGATGGCGCTGGCTAGTGTTACAGTAAAGAGTGGGGTTGTTGTGTGAATAGCTCAGGGTAGTGGTAGTAGAAGGGCAATTTCTAGGTCAAATAGTAGAAATAGGATAGCAACGAGGAAAAACCGTATTGAGAATGGTAGGCGTGCATTTCCTAGTGGATCGAAGCCGCATTCGTATGGGGAGAGTTTCTCTGTGTCTGGGTAAAGTTGAGGTAATCAAAAGCTAATAGAAATAAGAATAATTGAAATAGCGGAGGAAATTAGAAGTATAATAAATAAGTTCATTACTCTTCCTTAAGCTGTTATTAAGACTTAGTGAGTGGAAATCACTTGTACTAGTTAATACTAGAAGAATAAGATCCTCATCAGTAAATTGATACATATAAAAATAGTCATACTACGTCTACAAAGTGTCAGTATCATGCTGCGGCTTCAAATCCAAAGTGATGTCCTGTAGTGAAGTGAAATAACGTTTGTCGTAGTAGGCAGACTATAAGAAATGAAGATCCAATAATTACATGGAGGCCGTGGAATCCAGTGGCTACAAAGAATGTTGTACCGTAGACACTGTCTGAAATAGTAAAAGGGGCTTCATAATATTCTATAGCCTGTAGTGCAGTGAAGTACAAGCCGAGTAAAATCGTTAATAACAGGGCTTGTGATGCTTCTTTTCGTTTACCTTCTATAATTGAGTGATGTGCTCATGTTACAGTAACTCCTGATGCTAATAGTACTGCTGTATTAAGTAGGGGTACTTCAAATGGGTTGAGTGGGTGTACTCCGCTGGGTGGCCAACATCCGCCGAGTTCTGGTGTTGGAGCAAGGCTTGAGTGATAAAATGCTCAAAAAAACCCAAGGAAGAAGAATACTTCTGATGTAATAAAGAGGATTATTCCATATCGTAAGCCCTTTTGGACAGGGTTCGTATGGTGTCCTTGATAGGTACCTTCTCGAACAATGTCTCGTCATCATTGATATATTGTTAGGAGTATAATGATAAATCCTAGGGTTATCAGGAGTTTATTGTTAAAGTGAAACCATGTGGCTAGGCCTGATGTTAATAATAAAGCTGCGATTGCTCCTGTAATAGGTCACGGACTTGGGTCAACTATGTGGTATGCGTGGGCTTGGTGGGTCATTATACATTTTCTTGTAAGTACAGGCTTAGTAATAATACAAAGACATAAGCTTGAATTATAGCAACTGCAATTTCTAGACCAGTCAGGAGAAGTAGAATAATAAAGGTTAGTGTAGCGGTTAATGTTATTGTTGGAAGAAGAACGAATACGGCAGTTGAGATAAGTTGAATAAGTAGATGTCCGGCAGTTAAATTAGCTGTTAAACGAACTCCAAGGGCAATTGGGCGAATAAATAGGCTGATCGTTTCAATTATAATAAGAATTGGAATTAGTAGGTTTGGGGTGCCTTCTGGTAGTAAGTGGCCTAGTGAGATTGTAGGCTGTTTTCGTAAACCAATTAAGACTGTAGCCCCCCATATTGGGATTGCAATTGCTATGTTTATAGATAGTTGGGTAGTAGGGGTGAAGGTATATGGTAGTAGGCCCAGTAAATTGAGTGAAATTAATAGCAGTATAAGTGATATTAAGATTGAGGCCCATTTGTGTCCTGGAATATTAATTGGTAAAAAAATTTGTTTTGTAAAGTTTTTTATCATTCATGTTTGTAGGGTTGATAGGCGGTTTGTTGTAAGTCGGGGTGATAAAGTCAGAATTAGTATTGGTGGAATTATGATTGCAATAATAATTAATGGAATGCCCAGGGCTTGAGGAATTGCAAATTGATCAAAAAAGCTTATAATCATGGTCAATTTCAGGATGGGGTTAGATGTTTGTTGTTTTTTGTGGTTGGGTTATTTAGGGGCTTTATATTTAGTGTTTTGGTTAAAAAAATGAAAAGCAGAAAACCTCAGGTTAGTAAAGCAATTAGAAATCACGGGGATGGGTTTAGTTGTGGCATATCATTAAGGGGGTTCATGTCCCCTTCTTTAGCTTAAAAGGCTAATGCTATCCAAAGCTTCTTAATGATGAGGATAATACTGCGGTTGTTCAGTTTTCAAAGTGGGGTAGGGGGACAGCCTCAACTACGATTGGCATAAAGCTATGATTGGAGCCACAGATTTCTGAGCATTGACCATAAAATAAGCCAGGGTGCGATGTAATGAAGGTTGTTTGGTTAAGTCGACCTGGAATAGCATCAGTTTTAATGCCCATTGCAGGCAGTGCTCAAGAATGAAGAACATCTTCTGCTGAGATTAATATTCGGATTGGAGACTCTATTGGCACTACTATTCGGTTGTCTACTTCAAGTAATCGAAATGAGCCTGGAGTGAGGTCTTGTGTTGGTGTCATATAAGAGTCAAAGGCAAGATCTTCATAGTCGGTATATTCGTAGCTTCAATATCATTGGTGTCCTAATGCTTTGATTGTTAAGTGAGGGTTATTAATTTCATCTATAAGGTAGAGGATTCGTAGTGAAGGTAGGGCAATTATAATCAAAATAACTGCTGGAAGGATTGTTCAGATTATTTCTACTTCTTGAGCATCTATGGTATTTGTGTGTGTCAGAGTTGTGGTTATTATGGCTGTAATCGTGTACAAAACGAGAGCACTAATAAGAAATACAATTATTAGGGCATGGTCATGGAAGTGTAATAGTTCTTCCATGATTGGGGATGCTGCGTCTTGGAAGCCTAGCTGTGATGGGTATGCCATTAAGACCTATAAGTTATGAGCTTATACTTTAGCTCTGACAGGGCTATGTAATTATTTTACTAAGGTCTTATTGAGAAAGAAGCATAATGGTTATGTGGCTGGCTTGAAACTAGCTAAAGGGGGTTCGATTCCTTCCTTTCTTGCTGTTTGAACATAGGTTGGTTCCTCATAGGTATGATAAGGAGGAGGGCAGCCGTGGAGTCACTCGATATTTGTTGTTGATAATTCTAGTGATAAAATCTCACGTTTAGCTGCAAAGGCTTCTCAAATAATAAATATCATTATAATTACTGCAACTAGGGAGATTAGAGAACCAATTGATGAGACTGTGTTTCATAGGGTATAGGCATCTGGGTAGTCTGAATATCGACGGGGTATTCCGGCAAGGCCTAGGAAGTGTTGTGGAAAGAAAGTTATATTTACTCCGGCAAATATGACGCCAAATTGAATCTTTGTCCATGTTTTGTGCAAGGTAAAGCCTGAGAATAGAGGGAATCAGTGAACAAATCCGCCTATGATGGCAAAAACTGCTCCTATAGACAAGACATAGTGAAAGTGAGCTACAACGTAATATGTGTCGTGTAGTACAATATCTAGGGAAGAGTTAGCTAGTACAATGCCTGTGAGACCCCCAACTGTAAATAGAAAAATAAAGCCCAGAGCTCATAGTATGGCAGCATCTCATTTGATTATTCCACCATGCAGGGTTGCTAATCAGCTAAATACCTTTACTCCTGTTGGAATGGCAATAATCATTGTAGCTGAGGTAAAATATGCGCGAGTGTCTACATCTATACCTACTGTAAACATGTGATGGGCTCATACAATAAAACCTAGGAAGCCAATTGATATTATGGCTCAGACCATTCCTATATAACCAAATGGCTCTTTCTTGCCTGCATAGTATGTAACGATATGTGAAATCATGCCAAATCCCGGAAGGATGAGGATATATACTTCAGGGTGGCCAAAAAATCAGAACAAGTGTTGGTATAGGATTGGGTCCCCTCCGCCCGCCGGGTCAAAGAAGGAAGTATTTAAATTTCGGTCTGTTAGTAACATTGTGATGCCGGCTGCTAATACTGGAAGGGATAGCAGTAGCAGCACTGCTGTAATTAGTACGGATCACACAAAGAGCGGGGTTTGATACTGGGTTATTGTCGGGGGTTTTATATTAATGCATGTTGTAATGAAGTTAATTGCCCCCAAAATAGAGGATACACCAGCTAAGTGTAGAGAAAAAATAGTAAGGTCTACTGAGGCTCCTGCGTGGGCAAGGTTGCCAGCCAATGGCGGGTAAACGGTTCATCCCGTTCCTGCGCCTGCTTCAACTCCGGAGGATGCTAGTAGAAGTAAAAATGATGGTGGGAGAAGTCAAAAGCTCATGTTGTTTATACGGGGAAATGCTATGTCCGGGGCACCAATTATTAATGGAACAAGTCAGTTACCAAATCCTCCGATTATTACGGGTATTACTATAAAAAAGATTATTACAAAAGCATGGGCTGTTACAATAACGTTGTAGATTTGGTCATCCCCAAGCAAGGCCCCTGGTTGGCTCAATTCAGCCCGAATTAGCAAGCTAAGGGCTGTGCCAATTATGCCAGCTCAGGCACCGAAGATTAGATATAGAGTGCCAATGTCTTTGTGGTTTGTTGAAAATAGTCAACGGTTGATGAACACAGGTAAAATGGCCGAGTGTTTAGGCGGTAGGCTGTAGTCCTATTTACAGGGGTTTAATTCCCTTTTTTACCAAAGCCACGTGGTGTACATAACACATTAAAATGCAAGTTTAAAGAAGAGCCCTGAAAGGCTCCGGGGCTTCTCCCGTTTTTTTAACAGACGGGAGAAGCTAAGTAGAAGTCCGCTGGATTGGATAATTAGCTGTTAACTAATATGTTGTGGGATCGAGGCCCACCTACTTTGGAGGCTTTAGCTTAATTAAAGTGTCTGGGTTGCATTCAGAAGATGTGTTTTAGATTAACACAGGTCTTATCAGGGGCTAGTGGGTTTTCACCTCTATTTTGGGCTTTGAAGGCCCTTGGTTTAATATTATCCTAAGTCCCTTATGTTATGATTAGGGGTGTAATAGGTAGTAGTATAATTGATAGTGATAAGGTAATGGCTAGTGGGGCTGTGGTGTTTGAATATTTAAACCGTCATTTGTGCTTTAATATGGTGGTATTTGGTGGGGTAGTAAGGGTTATTACATATGTTAGGCGTAGGTAAAAGAATAGGCTGAGAAGGGCTGATAGGGCTAACATGGTGGCTATTATTAATAAGTTTTGTGTTGTTAGTTCTTGTAAAATGAGTCATTTTGGGATAAAACCTGTAAGCGGTGGAAGTCCGCCTAATGATAGAAGGGTAAGTATTGTTAGGGTTATTAGAGTTGGTGATAGGGTTGATAATATGGATGTGTCTTGTAGTGTTTTTGATTTTGATGTGATTAGTGCTGAGAACATTGCTGTTGTTATTAGTAAATAAATAACTAAGTTTAGAACTAGTAGTTTTGTTAATAGTGGTGTAATTATTGACATTCAACCTAAGTGGGCAATTGATGAATATGCTATAATTTTTCGGGTTTGGGTTTGGTTTAATCCGCCTCATCCACCTACAATAGCAGATAGCATTCCTAGAATTATTAGGGTTGTTGTGGATAGATTATTGCTGGTGATAATAATAAGTGCCATTGGAGCTAGTTTTTGTCATGTACTAATAATTAGGGCTGTTTTTATTGATGTTCCCTGAAGAACTTCTGGAAGTCAGAAGTGCGTTGGTGCTAGTCCAAGTTTTATGGCTAGTGCTATTGTTAGTAGAATGCTTGATATATTGTTTGTTATTTGTGTAATATCTCAGGTTCCTAGTTGTCAGGCGTTGATGGTACTTGAGAATAAAATTAGTGCTGAGGCGGCGGCTTGGGTTAGGAAGTATTTGGTTGCAGCTTCTGTTGCTCGTGGGTGATGTTGTTTTGAGATAAGAGGGATAATAGCTAGTGTATTTAATTCTAGACCAATTCAGGCCATAAATCAGTGGAAGCTTGTGGCTGTAATGATTGTTCCTGTTGCTAGGCTTGATAGTAAAATGGCTATTGTAAATGGGCTCATTAGTAAAGGAAGGATTTTGGCCAACATTTTCGGGGTATGGGCCCGATAGCTTATATTAGCTGACTTTACTAGGTGATAGTATAATGGAGTACTAAAGATTTTGAGTCTTTTGGTGCAGGTTCAATTCCTGTTCTCCTAAGGAGATGAGGGGATTTTCACCCCTATAAGACACTCTATCAAAGTGGCCCTTAATGTTCAGGCACATTTCCTATTGTTGTGGTGGTAGTGCAAAAATTGTTGTTGGGAGTGTAATATGTCAGAGACATAGGGCTAGTGTAATAGGTAAAAATTGTTTTCATAGAAGGTGTATTAGTTGGTCGTAGCGAAATCGTGGATAAGAGGCTCGTACTCATAAGAATCCAAGTGTTAAAAGTGTTGTTTTGAATATAAGGTTAATTGGAAATGTTTCTGGTTGTGTTTGTATTGGACTTAAAAATAGGATGCACGATAGGGTGTTTATCATTATAATGTTGGCATACTCTGCTAGGAAAAATAGGGCGAATGGTCCGGCTGCATATTCAACATTAAACCCAGATACTAGTTCTGATTCTCCTTCTGTTAGGTCAAATGGGGCTCGGTTTGTTTCTGCCAGGGTTGAGACGTATCATATTATTATTAATGGCCAGGAGGTTAATATTATTCAGGCTTGTTCTTGTGCTGTGATGATGGTCTTTAGCGAGAACCCTCCTGATATTAGTACAATTGCTAAGAGGATAAGTCCAAGTGTGACTTCATAGGAAATTGTTTGTGCTACTGCTCGCAGGGCCCCAATTAAGGCGTATTTTGAATTTGAGGCTCATCCAGATCATAAGATAGAGTATACGGCTATACTGGATATAGCTAGTATAAATAGTAGGCCTAGGTTCATATCTGCTAGTGGTGTGGGCATTGGAATTGGTGTTCAGATTGATATTGCTAGAAATAGGGCTAATGTTGGGGTTAAAATAAATAGTGTTGGGGAAGATGTGGATGGTCGGATAGGTTCTTTAATAAACAGTTTAACACCGTCGGCGATTGGTTGTAATAGGCCGTAGGGGCCTACAATGTTTGGGCCTTTTCGTAGTTGTATGTATCCTAGTACTTTTCGTTCTAGAAGGGTGAGAAATGCTACTGCAATAAGAATTGGAATAATAAATAGAAGTGGGTTAATAATATATTTTAATAAATTAGGCATGGTTAAGGAGAAGATTTGAACTTCTGTGATAAAGATCTTAGGTCTTTTGCATTACTTGGCTCTGCCACCCTAACTAAGTCCCTTGTCTTGGGTTGTGTAATAAGTTGTTTGTGGTTTTAGTTGGCTTCAACTTCCAATTCTTAGGGCGTGCTTTTAGTATGGGCCCCATTTTCTTGGTCCTTTCGTACTGAAGAAAATTTTAGCATAGATAGAAACCGACCTGGATTACTCCGGTCTGAACTCAGATCACGTAGGACTATTAATCGTTGAACAAACGAACCTTTAATAGCGGCTGCACCATTGGGGTGTCCTGATCCAACATCGAGGTCGTAAACCCTCTTGTCGATATGGACTCTTAAAGAGGATGGCGCTGTTATCCCTGGGGTAACTTGGTTTGTTGATCAGTAGTACTGGGTCAAGTTAAATTTCGGCTTATTGGCCTTAATTGAGGGTGTATACCTCTGTGCTCGGAAGTTCTATTTTATTCCGAAGTCGCCCCAACTCAAAATTTTTAATTATCGACGTTTATGGTGTTTGTTTTGTTTAATAATAATTTAAAGCTCCACAGGGTCTTCTCGTCTTATGTCTATATACCAGCTTTTGTACTGGGAGATCAGTTTCACTGACTAGTCAAAAGAGACAGGTTAGTCCTCATTTAGCCATTCATACAGGTCCTTATTTAGAGGACAAATGATTACGCTACCTTTGCACGGTTAGGATACCGCGGCCGTTAAATGATTCACTGGGCAGGCGCCACCTTTAATACTTGTATTGCTAAAGGCTGTGTTTTTGGTAAACAGTTGGGACATGGTGTTTGCTGAGTTCCTTTTTTAACTTGTAGTCTTTCTTTAATACACACCTGTGTCGGGGTAACAGTGTTATTACTAAGTTAATAATATTGTGTTAGTATACTGTTAATTTTCAGTAGATGTTCTGTTTCTGAGGGACAGTTGTGTTTGAGAGAGTATTGCTCTTGTTACTAGTTCTAGCATAATTGCTTCTATAGTATTATAGAATTGTCCGGTTTTTAGCAGGAGGTTGTTTGGTTGTTTGGAATTTTTGGTTATTATGCTGTGACGCTTTATTTATTGGTGGCTGCTTTAGGGCCTACTGTAATGAGTAAATGTCTTGTCTCGCTGTTTCAGGTTGAATCCTGTTTCAATAAGGCTGTACCCTTATTGAATAAGTCTTATACTAATTGTTGTTCTTTTTTTAGAAGTATTAAGTTTAAGGCTGAACTAAAATTCTTTTATCGGACAACCAGCTATGATCAAGTTCGGTAGGCTTTTCACCACTATCTTATGGTCTTCTCACTCTTTTGCTACAGAGACGAGTTGACTCTTATGGTTGCCATAAGATAGCTCACTTGATTTCGGGAAGGCAAGCTTGAATTTCTGTGTGCTTGTTTAGACTTGCTAGACCATGATGCAAGAGGTACGAGGGATTAGCTCTGCTTTGTTATACTTTGTTTTTCACTGGTCTTTCAGTATTCCCTTTCGGTACTATTTCTATAGCTCCTATGTTAATTTTTGATCGCCTCTACTAATTGTGGCAAATGGTTTGTTTGTTAAGTATTATTTTGTGGTGGTGTTTGGGCTGTTGGGTAAGTTCAACAAGGTTAGTTTTTTCTAACATCTTTCAATTGTAAGCTGAATGCTTTTTTTAAGCTACTTTTTGTAGTCCAAGCACACCTTCCGGTGCGCTTACCATGTTACGACTTGCCTCATCTTGTTTTTTGAATAGCATTATGAATTTAGTGTATTTTGTTGAGGAGGGTGACGGGCGGTGTGTGCGCGCTCCAGTGCGAGTTTAAGGTTAGCTTTCTTGCTAATCTTACTATTAAATCCACCTTTGGAGACTTGTTTCATAGTCTCTTGCCGTATTATTTTATGTTAAAAAATGTAGCCCATCACTGCCGCCCTATCAGCTACACCTTGACCTGACGTATTAGTTGTTAAACTCTTATACTTACTGTTTGTTCCTCATGGAGTAAGTTTGCGACGGCGGTATATAGGCTTATGGGGCCAAGGGCGGTGAGGTTTATCGTGGGGTATCGATTACAGGACAGGCTCCTCTAAGTCGGTATGGAGCACCGCCAAGTCCTTTGGGTTTTAAGCTTTTCGCTTGTAGTTCCCTGGCGGATATTGTTGTTAAAGCAATCTTATTTACAACTAAGCATAGTAGGGTATCTAATCCTAGTTTGTTTCTTAGTCTTCGTGGGGTCAAATTTCCTATTTGCAAGATGTTGTTGTTCTGTTGACCATTGTTTTACTTTTTGGTTTTATTTTATTTTCTTGATTGGTTGGAATTAATTCTAGCCACCATTTACGCCGAATGTCTGTTATTTTGGGCCCTTCGTGTAACCGCGGTGGCTGGCACGAGGTTTACCGGCCCTTGTTAGTCATAACTAAGTCAAGCTTAACGCTTATAGCTTAATGTTTATCACTGCTGGTTGCCCGTGTGGGTGTGGTAAAACAAGGTGTCTTGGGCTAGTTAGGCTGTGCCTGATACCTGCTCCTATTATTTGCTGGGCATTCTCACTGGTGTGCTGGTACTTGCATGTGTAAATTTGTCTAAAAATAACAGTAAGTTTAGGACCAAAACTTTATGTTTTTGGAGACGATTAAAATCTCTTCTTGGCATTTTCAGTGCCGTGCTTTATAATAAGCTACAATAAC